ATTAGATTAATGGAAAAAATTTTTTTTTTATATTTATTTAGTCGGCTGTTTTGCTCAACTTCGTAGGCCAATTCACAAATTAATATAGTATGAAAATATATTTAGAGTAAAATATTAATTTTAATATAGTTAATAAATTTTGTTTAACATAGTGCCAAAATAAATATTTATAGTTTAAATAGAAATTATTAAAAAATAGGGAGCCGCCGCTTTTCACTTAATGCTTAGTTAGCTTCGCTCGTAAAATATAGAACTTTCCTATTATATAATAAATAAATCTAGAATGTAGTGTATACAATTAAATTCGATGAAGAAAAATATTACCTATAGCAAATAAAATTATTCATTATTGTTGCTTTTTGTTTAATTTAAAGGCTACTAAATTAATTATTATTGCTTAGGTATCCTCTTTTAAAGGCTATTAAATTAAGAATTATAAATCTTAATTAGTGATCTTAGCAAACTTCACATGCTTTAATTAGATCACTAACAATTCTAAATAAATATCTTTGAATTCAATATTATAACCGATACTTTATAATACTAACTTATAGACAAGTTATACTAAAAAGCGAGATAATCTTCCCTCATAAATTAGAGCTTGCCCATAAATTAAATTTTATATCATCTATTTTTATACTGAGGTTACCCTTGGTTATTTTCATTTCAATTAACACTATCAAAATAAAAATAGAACGCATATTTATTACAAAGTTTATTACAAATATGGTTAGGATTTATTGGATTCGAACCAATATCATAATGATTAAAAGTCATATGTATTTACCATTATACTAAAATCCCTTTTATTTTTTTTTATCTCTAATTTATAGTATTATACTATAATATTAGGTATTCTGTTTGGTATTATTAAGACAACCAGATATAACCTTAAACGAATACAATTTAGATTGAGAATACAAGATATTAATGCTTTTTAAAGCATCGTCATTACCATTATTTTTTAGCAGCCGAATGCTCGCCTCCATAAAGTGTTAAGATACTAATAGAAAATAGTAAAACTAAAGAAGATAAATCTAAATTTTGTAAGAAAGAATAGTATATAGATGTATATGCAATAAATCCTATTAATATAAATAAAGCATAATTTGTAACAACACCTGTATTTAGGCTAGAAATAATTTTACTAATTTTAATTAATAATTTTTCTAAACCAAAAGGACCTAAAAGTTCTATACTTCCTTTATCTAAAATTTTCGTAGTTTGACCTCCCATATTTAAAACTAAGTTTACAATAAATTTATTATAGAAATATTCAACTAAGAAACGTTGGTTAAAGAATCCGTAAATAGAATGACCTAAATTAGATAATTTAAATTTGTTTATTAAATTAGGGAAAAATTCTGAATAAATTATAGCTATAGCTGTAAATGACACTGTAAAGAATAAAGGTAATAATTTGAATGTAGTAGGTACAGCAAATTCTGTATCTATTAATATTTCATGTATAGGGTGAATAAATATACTGTTATCTGTAAAGAATCCTGAACCTAAACCTATAAAAATATCTTTAGTTATATACCCAAAATATATAGAAAAAATAGCTAATACTACTAAAGGTAGACTTAAAAATATATCACCTTCATGAGCGTGTTTATAAGAAACTATATTACCGTTAGGGTTAGCTAAAAAAGTTAGATATAAAACTTTAACAGAATATAAAGTAGTAAATATTGCACCTATAACAGCTATAACGTATACAGCCACACTACTAAAGTAATATTGCCCATAAGCGGATTCTAATATAAAATCTTTACTATAAAATCCTGTCATAAAAGGGAAAGCAACTAAACTAAGACTTGCTATTAATATAACAGAGTAAGTTAAGGGTAAGAATGCCCCTAATCCACCGTATTTTCTTAAATCTTGGTTATCAGCTACTGCATGAATAACTGCACCGGCACCTAAGAATAATAATCCTTTATAGAAAGCATGATTAACTAAATGGAATAATGCTATATTATATGAAGATAGACCAATAGCAATAACCATCATACCTAATTGACTCATAGTAGAGTAAGCAATTATTTTTTTTATATCTTGTTGGAATAAACCTACAAGAGAACTAAATACAGTTGTTATTGCACCTAATCATAGACATATTAATAATACAGTAGAACTATATTCGATTAAAGGAGATGAACGTATTAATAAGTAAACTCCTGCTGTAACCATAGTAGCCGCGTGAATTAATGCAGAAACAGGTGTAGGACCTTCCATGGCCATAGGTAATCAAATATGAAGACCTACTTGAGAACTTTTTGCCATTGCACCTATTAATAAGCATATACCTATTATAGTAACAATGTTTTCATTAATATAAGGACTTAATGAAAATACTGTAGTATAGTCTAAGTTACCTAAAGATCATAAGATAGCAAACATACCTATAGTTAAAAGACAATCTCCTACTCTATTAGTTAAGAAGGCAGACATAGAACTTTGGTTAGCTGCTATTCTAGTAAATCAGAAACTAACTAAAAGGTATGAACAAACCCCAACACCTTCTCATCCAACAAACATTAATAAATAATTATTAGCTGTTACAAGTATGATCATCATAAAAGTAAAAAGGCTTAAATAACTAAAAAATCTTTGATTGTGAGGATCTGCACTCATATAACTTATAGAGTATATATGAACCAGAGAACTAATTATTAACACAGGAATTAACATTGAAACTGTTAAGCTATCAAATTGGAAGCTTCAAACGATGTTAAACGATTCACTGTTTAATCAAGGGAATAAATGTAAGTACACAGGACTGTTGTTAAATCCTACTTCAAAAAATGCAACGATAGCTAAAGTTGTTGTAATTATTATACTTGAACAACCTAAAAAACGTGCTCCACTAACTCCGACTTTTCTTCCAAAAAATCCGGAAACTATTGATCCTAATAAGGGTAAAAAAATTATACTTAAATACATTATTTATATTCTATTGCTATACTTCCTCTTAATCTATAAAAAGCAACTAAAATACCTAAACCTATTGCGGATTCAGCTCCAGCAATAACTATAATATATATAGCATAAGTTTGCCCTATTATGTCATCCATATTTACAGAGCTTACTAATATTAAAAAAGTTATAGATACTAGCATTATTTCGATTGAAATAAGCATTAATATGATATTTTTTCTATTAAATACGAACCCTAAGATTCCTATTAAAAAAAGTATTAAAGTCAAACTCATATATTCTATTTATTTTATATCAAACTATTCGTGTACAATATATTTATATTGTGAATACCTGGATTTTGCCTCGAATCCCGACTCCCGGGTTCAAAGATTAAAATACAAGTATTCTAAAGGTATATGAGACTTGAACTCATATCTTAGCGGCCGTAACGCTCTTCTTTACCATTAAGATAATACCCCTTTGGTTTTATTTTATTTAGTTTTAATTTCTATTTATTCTAAAAATTTAGAAATCAAACGAGTCAAAGATTGAAGGCATATCCAATCATTCTTCTTGTTCAATTTCAATAACAAAATCTACGGGTGATAGAAAGTTTTCATCTCTCTCTTTACCGTAAAAAAATAATGATATATCCTTAAAAAGGCTTTTATTAGAAATACCATTATCTGTACCACCTACACTATCCCCGGGACCACTATCTTCAGGACCACTTACACTAGGACCACCTCCGCTAGAACCTGTACCAGGACCACCTTTCCCGTTGTTATCATCGTCAGAATCGGATTTACGTTGCCGTTTAGGATTTGGATAATCATCCTCCTCCCCATCAAATTTTCTCTTCCGAGTAGATTGATTACTTTGATCTGATTCGATAACATGAGCTTTATCCTCTGAACCTTCTTTAGATCAGAGAATGCCCTGGTACCAGATTGTTCTCATCACTAACAGATTCTGCATTAGTTGAACATTGTTCACTCTGGTCAGAATCATAGCCCTTAGTACTCTCGTCAGCATGATAAGAGCTAGTAGGAGAATCCCCGGAGTCCGACGAACCATAATCCGAGCTATCATTAGCCGGATCAGAAGAACCATTATCCGCCTCTTGCGAACCATTATCTTCGAAAGAATCACTAATTTGTTCTTCTTCAGAACCACTATCTTGAGAAGAATCGCTAACTTCTTCTTCTCCCATACCTGAATCATTAGAATCACTATTTTGATCATCATTACTTTCAGGATAGTAAAAACCTAAATCCACTTCACCTTCAGGCCCACTTTCAGCCTCCAAACCTGAATTAGCATCCTCTGCTGCTTGTTCTTCAACAGCGTTAGCTAACTCGGCCCCATTCTCTATACTCTCCTCGTAACTATCTTCTTGACCTCTCATAACTAGAACGCCTCCTAAATACTGACCCGTACCTGTATATGCTGTAGTAACCTGATTACGCACTTCTCTTTCTATAGCGGCACGGTCAACTCCTGGTAATTGTGACGATACTAAAGCAGTAATCCTTTCAATATCTTGTTCGACTAAATTAGCAGCTATTCGTCTCCCTTCTGCACTCTGTGCAGTTAACGCGTCACTGAAACGAATTTCAGCGCTAGCCGGTGTTCTAGTCGCTTCCATGAAAGTACGCGCAGCTTCATCATGTCTGCTACCCGCTCCAGTATTTTGATTTTGGTCACTAATGAAACTAGATGCAGTTAAAGGTGCGGGGTATTCCTCTGAATTATTGTAACTAGTAGTTACGTGATTTTTTATAACCTCTTTTTCATTTTCATTTAAATGATTACGATTTTGATTCATTTCGTATTTTATTTTGTAATTATCGAATTGCTCGGACTAGATCGGCTAAATTAGGTGTCCATTATCTCCAACGAAGCCCTTAAGGGGAATCGAACCTCTATCATAATATTAACAGTATTATGCTCTACCGTTGAGCTATAAAGGCTTTAGATTTTTAAGTAAATTGCTATAAAATTTACTGCTTAACCCTACTTGTCCAAGGAACACTAGAGAATCATGAAATTATTTTTTTACATTTCATCTCAAAAATCTATTACCTCAAAAATTGAAGTAGTAGATTCAAGTTCAATGACAAAATCTATAGGACTACCAATTAGTTGAGTATTCGTTGTTAACTGTTCAGTTGACATGGACTTCAAAGAATTAGAACCTGAAGAACTTGAACCTCCACTAGGATCAGAGGGACCACTACCACCTGAAAACCCACTAGGACCACCTTTACCATTATTGTCATCATCTTGACTACGTTTAGTAGATTCTGGCTGTTTACCTGATGATTTTGCACTAACCGATGAAGGAGATAATTGTGAATCTTCGAGTATAGAAGAACTTGATGCACCAGTAGTTAATGAATTAGTAGACCCCGGTGTATTAGAGCTAGTAGAAGCTACTGGTGGAACATTCGAACTAGTAGAAGCTACCGCCGGGACATTAGATTTATTATCTGAACTAGATGAAGAGGTAGCGCCTGAAGATGGCAGACTATCTAAGAAATTCTGTAGATATGCCTTATTCTCCGCTTGCTTCTCTTGACCTTTAGGTGTATTCTTTAACTTATTTCAATAATAATAAGCAGTCATAGCATCTGTATGTAATTTACTATTAGGGTCATCAACATTAACCACAACCGGAAAATTCGCCGGTCTAGTACGGCGAGTTGAAATAGCATTACTAGATTCTACGTCATCTACTGCCTCATCCTCCGATAGATCTCGGTTGTCCTCCATGGGTAAATCACGGTTGTCGTCCGTCCTTAGCCGAGAAGAGGTGCTAAAGGATTGATTTTGAAGACCATTAAGGTGAAAAGTACTATATAATACATAAGAAGGGGAGAAAGAAGAAATTCACTTAGATTTAGTGTAAGTATATAATCTTTTCTTCATAGTTACTTTACTGTCCTTATTTTTTATAGCGATAGCCTGATAACAGTAAACAACAAGAAAAGAGTGCTCTACGACCGCAGCTATACTGGGCAAGAGTACACTACTTATTGCGACAAAAGTCAAGATAAGAAATTTTCTAAACTTACTGATTCAATTACTATAGGCATAGAAGAATGTAATATTCCACATATTTCAGAACATTGTCCGTAGAATACACCAGATCTGTTAATAAATGCAGAAACTTGATTTAATCTACCAGGGTATGCATCACATTTTATACCTAAAGCAGGAGCAGCATAAGAATGTATAACGTCTCCAGAAGTTATAACAAATCTTATATGTGTTTCTTCAGGTACAATTACTCTGTTATCAACTTCTAACATTCTTAAAGCACCTTCCTCTAAGTCAGATTCTGGCACGATATATGAATCAAATTCTATAAATTCGTCACTAGAATCTAAGAAATCTGGATATTGGTAACTTCAGTATCATTGATGACCTTCTACTGAAATAGTCATTGAAGGGTCATTAACTTCATCCATTAAATATAATAATTTAAATGAAGGGAATGCAATTAATATTAATATTATAGCAGGTGTTATAGTTCATATTAATTCTATTAAAGTACCGTGATTTAAATATTTGTGAGCAATAGGTGATTTAGTTTCTACAAAGTATCTTACTATAGAAAATAATACTCATCCTACAGCAAATAATATTAATACTAAATAGTACATAATATTATCATGTAACTCTACCAACCCTTCCATTTGAGGAGTAGCACTATCTTGGAAATAAATCCCTCACGCGTGTGGGGCATCTAAGTTATAAACTAAGCTTTTTATAACTAAATTCATATATATATATGAAGTTTACGTACTTTACCATATTTTCATGTTATATACACTACCCACTTTAAAAAAGTAGAAGTAGCTATACGCATATGCCGCGACTGCTAGCACGTATAGTAGTTGCTCAAGACTACCGACTATACATATTACCGCTACTGCTGGCACGTATAGTAGTTGGTCAAGACTACGAACTACAAATAGAATATACTTATTATATGAAATGGAACTAGTCGAATGGGGAATCCCTGTTAAATTAGATTAAGCTACGTAAAGTAATAAGAAAGCCATCATTAAAGCGAATAAACCTGTAGCTTCTGAAAAAGCAAATCCTAGTATAGCGTATGAGAATAATTGACCTCTCATAGAAGGGTTTCTTGCTACACCTAAAATTAAAGCTCCGAAAACTACACCTATTCCTACTCCTGCTCCTATTAACCCTGTTGTAGCTAAACCTGTTCCTATTATTTTTGCAACTTGTATCATGTATTATATATATATATAATAGTTCCTTGTAGTGCCGTTATATAAGGCAGAAGACTCTATTACTAATTGTTTTGTAATTTTGAAGATTTAGGCTTAAACCACGAATTTGTAGAACGAAAGTAAATTCCTTTACTTTTAGGATAAAGATAAGAACGGAAGGGTTCTTTTATCTTTATAGGTTACGCATATTTATTACAAGGTTTATAATAAATATGGTTAGGATTTATTGGATTCGAACCAATATCATAATGATTAAAAGTCATATGTATTTACCATTATACTAAAATCCCTTTTATTTTATATCTAACTAAGGATTATCGCTTGCTAGGGTATCGGCCTTCTTCGGCCTACCGGCTAGCGATAATTTTCTTATGTTATAGGCCGACTACGTACATCTTAAGTTAATTTTGAGAATAAGTATTTACAAAAGAATTCGATTTATATGAATCAACAACAGATTGTCTACTATCTATTTTTAATGCATTTTTACCTAATTCAAATACAAACCCCACAGTAATAATACCAGTAAATATAAGCATAATTATTAATCCGTATATACCATTATCGTATTCACTAACACCAAATGGATATATAACTAAAATCTCTAAGTCTAACAGTAAATAAACTAAAGCAAAAATAAAAAATTTTATACCAAATTGAGTTCTATTTTGACCTAGGAAACTATGAAACCCACATTCAAAAATACTATATTTTTCTTGATAAGGGTTATGTGGTGCTAAAACAAAATTAAGAACTAAAAAAAGGAAAGTTAATATAAGTACAAAAACAAAAAAAAATGTCATACTACTCATTAATAATTAAATAAAATTTGTACCAATATGGTACCCATGCTTAATCATTCATTATTTATAAATATAAATAATAATATTACTAAAGTAATAACAGAAATAATAAAAGCCATAGGACTAGCTATAACTATATTATTATGTTTAAATTCTAAAGATTTAATAAAATTATTATATTTATCGTAAATATTACCGTGTAAAGTTAAATTTTCTAATAGAGGGTTAACTTTATATTCTGGTGTATAAAAAAATATTTCTTTAACAATAGTTAAATAATATACTCCACCTACAACACTAGTTAAAATAGCAATTAAAGTTATAAATATATATCCTTTATCTAAAGCTGCACTTAAAACCATTTGTTTTCCAAAAAATCCTACCATAGGTGGTATACCCATAAAAGAAAATATTGTAATAGCAAAACTTAAGGCTAATAAAGGATTAATATAAAAATATCCTCTTAATTGATTAACTAATTGTACAGGAGAATTATTTTTATCTAAAAGTTCTTCATGTTCTTTATTATTAGTTACATAACGATAGAAAGAAAATCCTATAGCTATTAATATAATAAAGGCATTTAAATTACTTATAGTATATTGTGTTAAATAAAATATAAAAGCTTGAGTAGATTCTATACTTGATATACCTAAAGCTAATAACATATAACCAACGTGGGATATAGTACTATAAGCAAATAATCTTTTGATTCTAAATTGAGTTAAACCTACAACTGTACCTATAATTAATGAGAATAGTGAACTTATAATTAAACCAAAAGTTCAATTTACATCTTGTCCTCCTCCAGAATAAAAGTTATTACTTGTGTAATAAACTAATTCTAGTAAGAATATTAATATAGATATTTTAGCTACTAAAGCTACAAATGTTGTAACTATAGTAGGAATAGCGTCATAAACATCCGGAGATCAGAAATGGAAAGGAGCTGCACTAATTTTAAATAGGAACCCTATACTAAAAACTAATAAAGCAAAATTTATATAATAAGGTTGATATCAGTAAGTCATATCACTAAAGTCACTTATACTGTTAATCACGTATAAACCGTCTAAATTTGTAGTACCGGAATTTGCGTATAATAAAGCTGTCCCTAATAATATAAAACATGAACTTAATCCACCTAATAAGAAATAGATTAGACCTCCAGTAGTAGATAATTCAGAATTTCTATATATTGTACTTAATATATATAAACCATAACTTTGTAATTCTATTGAAAGGAATATAGATACTAAGTCATTTGTTGATATTAAGAAAACTGCACCTACAATAATAAATAATAATATTAAAGGGTATTCTATTATTTTTAAGTGTTCTCCCATTTTGTTAATAATTTTTGTTCTATAATAAATAAATTTATTAAATAATAATTGATTTAAAGAAGAGTATTCTGGAACTCAAACTTTTCTAGGATGAAAACTTGTTAACTGTATAATTAATATACTAACAAAATATATAAATATATGGAAAATTTGAGTAATATTAGTTATATGAAGTAAACCTCCATGTAACCCTATACCATTACTTACTAAAGATAAGCTCATTGTATCTTGTAAAATACAATAAACTAAAGCTAAAATTGCGACTCTGTTAAAAAGTATTGAAATATCTCGTCTAATTGTGACGGCGTTAGAAAGCAAAAGAAATAGTATTGAAGTTATTATCATGTAAAATTTTTATAATCAGAAGAGAAATTCGAATTCTCATTTTTAATTAAGACGAAGTCCCGCGACTTCGTACTTCGTAGGTATACTTCTGATCCCGGCAGCCTAGGCTGCCGGGCATAAAGCAGAGTAACCCTAATTAACGTTTTAACCTGTTAAACTATCCTGATAAAGTTAAGAATTTTTTTTATTCCTAAGTAGGATCTTATTCGGCTGCTCGCCGATGGCTCCAGCCTGCTGCCGGCCTGCTCGCTACTATAGTAGAAAAGAAATAAAATAGTATACAGTAACCTGCTGACTTATGGCTAGCCATCTTTCGATCTTTATAACCAGGAGGGAAAATCGAATTCCCATTTTTAATGCATGAAATTAAAGTTTTAACCAATTAAACTATCCGGGTTACTCTGCTTCTCACCTCTTAGGGTGTGGGTGAATACCCTGGTTCGAACAGGGAACATACTGTACCACAAACAGTCGATCTACCAATTGAGCTATATCCACCTTATGTTGGAGTGATTCGAACACTCAATTGTAAATACCAAAAATTTATGACTTACCCATTAGTCTACAACATAACCTGATAAGGTGAATCCGACTTGAACGGATACAGATACAAATATATCAAACAGGCCTAAACTGTTCATGTCTACCAATTCCATCATCACCCTTTTTATGCTCGAGATAAGACTTGAACTTATAACCAAAATAGCTTCAATATTTTGCTCTACCAATTGAGCTTCACGAGCTTAAGTCTAAAAAGTGGAGACATCAGGAATCGAACCTGAAATGTTGATATGCAAAATCAAAGTCTTACCAATTAAACTATATCCCCTTTATTATCCGAAAAACGACTTGAACGTTTACGAAATTTCATCAGTATTGTTTAAGAATACCCTGTCTACCTATTCCAGCACTCGGATTTAAAGCTTGCTACAAAGCCGTATTAGCAGCAAATAAGGCTAAAGTGAGTTGAACACTTATAATTACTGTCATGAGCAGTACACTTTACCAATTAAGCTATAGCCTCTATTATGCGGGCAAAGGATTCGCACCAATATAATTTGATCATGAGTCAAATATGTTACTATTACATCAACCCGCTGACTAGACTAGGCGGGGTTTGAACCCGCGTATGTAGCATTGAAAGAGCTATGTCTTTACCACTTGACTACTAATCCTATTCTTTAAGCCCAGTGCAAGTATCGCGCTTGCGTCTATTGATTACAAAACAATTGCATTACTTTTATGCTAACCAGGCTGGCTTTCATTTATATGATAGGCTTTATTAGCCCCTTTAGTTATAGTACCTCACGTATTACCGTGACGGCTGGCACGTGATTCATTGCTCAACACTAAGAGCGCAAGCTCCTCGCTGGTAGTGAATTATGCCACCTCGACAAAAATCGCCGTATGGAACCGGCTACTTTGTAGTACTAAGGTAAAAAAAATGTAAGATATATTAATAAATAGTTACTTTAAAATTAGTACTTTGTATCTTAAGATCTCTAGATCATTACAAACAAAGCCTATTGCAATAATAATAATATTATGCCGTAATAGTATATTACGTGAATTAGAAATATCTTAAGGTAAGCTTCGTGCCTATATGCTTTCAGCACTTATCTTTAACTAACTTAGCTTTCCTGCCGTGCCTATAATATATATTTACTTTAGTGTAAGTAACATCCCTTATAAAAATCATAAATTTTTAGAATAAATTAATATTGGGCTTATAAACAACAGGTAAACCAGAGGTTAACAATTAATATAACCTAACCTTTTGGGTTAAGTTTTTCCTGTTCCTTTCGTACAAAGGTTAATCCTTATTTTATTCAAATTCCCTCTAGAAGATAGAAACCATACTGTCTCACGACGTATTTAACCCAGCTCATGTTTATTCAAATTCCCTCTAGAAGATAGAAACCATACTGTCTCACGACGTATTTAACCCAGCTCATGTAACTTTTTAATCGACGAACAGTCGTACCCTACATAGTTTCTGCATCCATGAGGATAAGTTAAGCCGACATCGAGGTGCCAAACCGCGCACTCATTTTGTACACTCTTGCGCAAATTAGCCTGTTCTACATGTTATCATAATAAATTTTATTTCCATTTTTCACAAAATGGTTCAGACTATGTCTTCATTTTTATTAGAGCGACTTATAGCACGCGCTCCCAACCATAACTTATTTAGTCTACGTAATCGCTACGAAATATGCTTATTTACCACTTACTCAACCTTTTACTGCGAAAGATCCTACACGACGTTTGGATGCAGATAATGAATACATTACATTTGGTTTATAATAACCTCTGTATGTTACTGTAGATAATTTTTTAAAAGAAGAATCTATATTTCTTAATCCTCCTTTTCATTTAAATTTAAATACAGATCTATCTGCTCTATTACGTCTTGTTAATCTTCCTTTAACTTCTAATCTTACACCTCCTAAATTTTTATATTTAATAGAATTAAATATTATATTAGAAATATTGCTATAGTATTTACTATGCTGTTTTTGTGAGTCGTTAAGTGAAGTTTGTGCTGCTATAGTATCATAAGATTTGGCTTCCAATAATGAATTATAAGAACCTGAATTTATTAATTTAGAGTCCTTTAATATAGAAACTAAACTTAAATTAGGGTAAGCATTTTGTAATAAAGAGAAATCTTTAGATTTAACCATAATAGCTTTTTCCTGAATTCTATTAACTTGAGGTAATTTGGCTACTTTTAATAAACTATCCATTACTCTTATAACCTGAGATTTAGGTTTTCTTAATTTTAAAGTCAAAGCTTGAGTAAAAATTTCAGGGTTAAAAGCCAAAGATTTCAAATTTATTATATTAAATTCGATATTTTTATTAAAAATTTTAGATAAAATACTACTTAATTTATGTAAGTAAATATTTTCAAATTTCAATTTATTTAAATAATAATTTAATTCGTATTTTCTTAATAAATCCAATTTATCCGAATATGATTCTTTAAATTGGATGCTTAAATATAATCTTAAATATAAATTAAAACATTCTAAAGACTCTGTTAAGAATTTATATTTAGAAAAAAGAATTTGTTTTTGATCTTCGTTTTTAGAACCTAAGGCTACTAAAGTAATATTATTAGTATTAGCTAGTAACTCCTGGGCTCCTGAAGATTTAGCACCATGAATTATGTTTTTTAATTCATCTTTAAATAAAGTTAAGAATTCATCTTCACAACCATTTAATTCTTTAAAATATTCTTGATATACATTATTCTTCTCTGCATTAATAGTGTATAAAGTTACTATAGCTTTAGAATTTGTATGTTTTGTTTCCATTTTACTTACATAGATTTTTTTTAATAATAAACTTCTTGTTTTAGGAGATATCAATCTTGATCCTTGAAATTTATTATCAAAATATAAATTAAAATAACTTTGTATTACTTTATTCGCATTTATACTATCTACAGGTAAGTTTTGCATATTTTTTTTATAATATGAATAGATTGTATTTTTTCATTCTTTAGATACAGGAGGTAAGTATTTTACTCTACCTAAATCATTTAATTGAAGATTAAACGGTGTTAATTTAAACTTATTGTTTAAATTAGAACGAAAAATTTTAGCATTTGTATTTAGAGCTTTCGTTTTCATAAAATGAAATTTTCTTTCTTTTTATCTTTTTTTTTATAAGTGTATGGTAATAAAAATGTTGGGTGTTAAAAAGGATTATTGTTAGCATAACTCACCTTATAGTCGTTGAACGATTTTATCTTATATAATTATGCCAAGATAAATTTCGCTTCAAATCTACTTATATAAGTAATTCTTGAAATTAACCCAATATATTCTCAATAATTTTAACTTTTCTCCCTTTCGCCTCCGGCCTTACGGCCCTGAGGCTAGGTCGAGAGTTTAAAAATATTGAAGGACAAACATCCCTAGCGTAGCTTTTCCAATAATCCAAGATCTTTCCTTTTTGCATCTTGTGATCCTATGCCCTGCTTACGCAACTGTAAGATTTGTTGTTAATCAAACAGTATGGCACGAATTAGCCGTTGAGCTTTTCAAGTATTTATCATTATTATTAAGAGCGGGGGGGAGATTTTCCGACCAGTCACCTTAATAACTCCAAAAACATTAGAATAGCGACGACGTCGCTATTCATAATATTTTTTTCTATACCGCTACTTTCACCATAGTGAAAATCGTACCTTAGATCCATCCGTATCTACAACAAGGGTAGATAAAGTGAATTTCATAAGATTAAATATAGTAAAACTACATAAAACCACAAACAACGTTATAAATTTTATAACAAATAAATTTTAGACACTCCCTTTTACTCTTTAAGGGGTCTGTGCCCCACATAAACTGTCTCCTAACAATATATTCCTTACCTAAGGCTACTTATATGTCAGACTAGGTTAATCTTTTCTTTCACTCCCGCCTAAATGACGAAGTCGCCATTCCAGCCAGGTGAATTTCCAAAATTAATTCTGAAGTATGACGTGAAAATAAAGGATTTTCATTTTTATTGAATCAATGTACCTTATAATCTGAAAATTAATTCATCATACCCTATAATTAGTAACAGTAAAGCTGCATAGGGTCTTCTCGTCTAACTAGAGGTAAACTGTATCTGCACAGTTATTCCAATTTCACTGAGTCAATCATAGAGACAGCTGTTGTATCGTTACATCATTCATGCAAGACCGCATTTAACGGCCAAGGCATTTCGCTACCTTAGGACCCTCACGTTAAGGCCGCCATTAACCGGGGGTTCCTTCAACACCAAATTTATTGATCAATTTAGTTATATTCGTTAACCAGCCGGCATCGGGCAGACATCACACTCAATACTTCGATTTTTAATCTTTTAGCAAAGTGCTGTGTTTTAATTAAACAGTCGTACAACACTATTTTATGCTTCTTCCTTTTTACCCGATATTAATCAGGACTAATGAGCTCTCCTTATCCCGAAGTTACGGTAGTTAGTTTGCCGAGTTCCTTTATGATTGTTAGCTCATTTACGCCTTCGTATTCTCTACTAGCTTACTTGTTTTAGTTTCTAGGTACGGTTATTTTTTCATCTTCTCTTTCTATACTCATCTCTTTAGTTTATTGTATATACTTAACAAAATATATTACTATTTTTTCCAGCACACTTATCACTTGTAAGTGTTGTCATTTAGTAAAAAAGATTTTCTCATCGTTTAAACCTTTAGATTTATAACTTAGAGGCCGTTACTTTAAGGGGCATATTTTTCCATCCATAAGCTTTAGGCGGAGGATTTAGTACTTACTCAAATACCTAGTAACTCTAAGTAATCATCATAAAGAAGATTACTACTCTTAAAAGAGGCGATCCCTCCCAGAGGAAGGGAATCCCTATTTACCATAGTTATGATACGTAGAGATTTTACTAGGCTTTTTCGGTAAAATGTCCTTCTTATTCGTTACTCATGTCACCATTCTCACTTGAATTGTTTGTTATATATTTCTTCACAGAAGAAATATCCTAATTTAATTCAACGTTCTGCTACCCCACTAAATTACAATAATATATATAGTAAAATATGGACAAGGTGTCGGTATATTGTTTAGATCCGTTAAATTTTCGATGCTTTTAAAACTTAACAAGCGCTCTGTTACGAGGTCTTCAAAATTTGGCTGCTTCTAAGCCCATCTCCTTGTCGACTTTAATAATAACCTTCTTAATTTCACTTAACTAATAATTTTGGAACCTTAACTCTTGTTCTGGGCTGTTTCCCTTTTGACATACAACCTTATCATTCTATGTCTGATAATTCAAGATCCATCTTTGCCATTCCGAGTCTACATACTCACCGATAAAATCTTCACGATCCCCCGATATATACAAATCAACATGTTGTTTTAGTTCGTCGCCGAACTAAAATTAGAACATCTTGTCTGAGATTAAATTCTGTACCTGCTAAGATGTTACTCAAATTGCCTACTGTTATAGGTTTCGCAGAAAACCAGCTATCCTAGTCAGTGTTGTCTTTCACTACCTACCATAATTCTTCGGATATCTTTACAACGATAACCCGTTCGGACTTTTATAATCCTGATTATGGTAAAATCACCAGGCTTCGGGTCTAACTTTAGACACTCTTCGTTATTTTAACGATTGGTTTACCTACGCTTTCACTCGCATCTAATGTTAACTTGGTGACCCATTATGCAAAAGGTACGTTCTCACTTTAGCTCGAACTGCTTATAAAACTACTAATTCTAATCATTATCTCACGATACTATTCACTATCGCTTATGTATTATATTTAGCCTTTGAGGAAGGTTCCCCGGGCCCTTTCCCTTACAGGGATCAAGCAATAAATTCAAACAGTTTCTAAACCATTTTACTTGTTATTAAATAGGCTCCTCTACTTTCACTCACGCTACTTATAGAATCTCTTTTGATTTCTTTTCCTGAAGTTACTAAGATATTTCAATTCACTTCGTTTATTAAAAAACTTCTCTTAGGGTTTATATTTAAAATAAGTTTTTAGGGCGAAAACCACTAAATTCCTAATTTGAGTAAATAAATCATACCCTTTAATACATAGCCAGATTTCCATAATAGTTTCTTTGTATACTTGTATATTTATATATAAATATATGTTCTATATCCATTACATTTCTATTGATTCCAATTTCAGATTATTGCGGTTCGAACGCAACTATTCTCCTTCCCAAAAGGAGCGCCTAACCAACCCGGCCCTAATCTGTAAAAGGTAAATTTTTGCTTTTAGGCTGCAGCAAACTAGCTTCGCAGCAAAAAACAGAGAATATGGGATTCGAACCCATGATGGGGCAATCCCATACCGGTACTCAAGGCCGACACTTTAAACCACTCAGTCAATTCTCTTTTTAGGGCAAATTACATCTTGCTCACTTTTTAATTCTTCCAAGAATCGAACTTGAATTTCATTCTTATCAAAAATGCACTTTACCGTTAAGTTAAAGAATTTAGAAGATTTTAAAAATACAAGAGTACTCAGACTCGAACTAAGAATTCGGAGGTTGAAGCTCCTTGTTTTGCCATTAAACTATACTCTTTTTTTTTTTAAGGAATAAGTGACTCGAACACTTAACCTGCCGTGTGTAAAACGGTTGCTCTACCATTGAGCTAATCCCTTTTTTTTTTTGGTTTTATTGTAATAACTATTGCACCTATCATAGCTAACAATAGAATAAAACTGGCTAGTATTAATCACATACTATGACTTGTATATAGTATATTTCCTATACTAGATATATGGCTTGTTTCTATTAAATTTCCATCTCAACTACTACTTGTAGCAAAAAATAGATCAGAACTTTCTCCTCCTAAATTTGAGATTGTAGTATTATTAAATAATTTTTCTCCGGGAGCATTAAATGATGTGTGGTATAATACATTATTTAATGAATTATTTGAATTATTTAAAATAGCTAAATCATATGGTAAGAATTGGAATACTAAATAATTAAAAAATATTGTTATAAATAAAGCTAAAGGTATACTATTTTTAGTGTTACTTTGTAATTCACTAACTCTAATATTAATTAGCATTAAAATGAATAAAAATAGTATAGATACAGCACCTATATAAACAATTAAGTAAGATAAACCTATAAAATTTAAACCTAATAATATTAAATAAGAAGATACACTCCCAAATAATCCTATTAAAAATAAAACAGAGACTATCGGATTTTTACTTACAATTGTTAAAATGGCACATAATATTGCAAATATAGAAACAATATCTAAAGCTCCTGTTTTAAACCCACTAGTATATATTTCATCTATGATAAACAAATTTGACATATTGCTTGGATAAATTTTACCCCTTGTGGGGGAAGTGATAAAACAGAGGTAAATCTTACAGATTTGGCCTGCTACGGAAAGAAGACGACTCGAACGCCCAAATGTTTTCACATAATATTTAGCAAATATCTTGCCCTACCTATGGCGACCTTTCCTACAAAGACTCTCTAGTATACTTTAAAATAATCGAACTAAGTCGGCATCGAACCGACATCCCTTTTCGTGACAGGAGAAGTCTTTACCAATTAAGCTATTAGTTCAAATATTTACGGTTAGTTGGAATCGAACCAACACACTCTGTTTGGAAGACAGCAATCCTACCATTAAATGATAACCGTTTATACTATATTCCATAGAATATACTTTACTAATAATTCCAGTATATTTATAGTATATTATATACTTTACTAATAATTCCAGTATATTTACTATTTATAGTTTCTTAGCTCTAAATATTAACCTTGTTTTCAATCTAATTTTAAAACATTTAAAATAACTTTTTAATTAGAAAGAAAATATAAAAGGTAATTCTATATTTTTCTCGCTGTCTCTTACTCTCTTCATTCGATTAATGGTATACATTAAGAACCTCAGTAATATATTGATACATATAAGAAAAGTCAAACTACATCAACGAAATGTCAATAAAGAATACCGCCCTCAAAACCTAAATGATGGTTGTCAGTTAAATGATAAGCATAGATTCTTCATAGTCCGACTCCTAAAAATAGTGTACCAATTATAACATGGAATCCGTGAAAACCTGTTGCGAAGTAGAAACAAGTACCAAACGCTCCGTCACTTATAGTAAATGATGAAACTGAATACTCTACACCTTGGAAAGCTGTGAAAACTAAGGCTAATAATACAGTAGCAATAGCACCATATAAAGCTCCTCCTCTGTCTCCTTGTATTAAAGCATGATGGCTATAAGTAATTGTAGCCCCGCTAGATAATAATATTACAGTATTAAGTAGAGGTAACTCAAAAGGATTTATTGGATCTATACCCATAGGTGGTCATTGTGCTCCTAGTTCAACTGTAGGTGTTAGTGAGCTATGGAAGAATGCTCAGAATATAGCTACAAAGAATAATCCTTCAGACACTATAAAAAGAATAACACCTAAATTTAATCCTTTTTGCACTGCTAATGTGTGGTTTCCTAAAAATGTACCCTCAGTTATTATATCTCTAAATCATAAAGTCATAGAGCTAACTACTAAAAAAAGCCCTACATAAAATATCACATAAGCATTTAAAAAATTATGCATAGATAGTGCTGCATTTAGAGTTAATGTTAATAAACTTATACTAGTATAGATAGGTCACGGTGAAGGAGATACCAGGTGAAACGGATGGTCTTGAAATTGACTTCTCGATAGATTTGTCATTTTGTATTTTATTTTGTAATTATCGAATTGCTCGGACTAGATAGGCTAAGTTAGGCGTCCATTATCCCCAACGAAGCCCTTAAGGGGAATCGAACCTCTATCATAATATTAACAGTATTATGCTCTACCGTTGAGCTATAAAGGCTTTAGATTTTTAGGAGACAAGAGATTCGAACTCTTAAAGCAGAAAATTGCTATTGAGTTTACAGCTCAACCCTTCTTGCCAATAAAGGAACTCTCCTTCTTTATATAAGCTGACTATTTATTTTTCAATAAATAGGCTGCCAATGGGCAACACTTAATATAAAGAGTGAATTCAGTCTTAAATAGTTATTGCTTTTGAAAGCAACATTTAAAATAAAGAATTCACTTTTAATAATTGGGCTGCGATAAGCAGCACCTAATATATTATATTTTTTAGGTTTATAAACCCCGTGCAACTTCCACTACACGAACCATATTTCGACTTAACACTAATCAGAGTCACGCATACGAAGAATTCCATTATAATATTTTAATCCAATTTATAAAAGAGATTATAACAAAATAGCAAACTTATTGCGTAAGCTCCTTTCAGCATGCGACGAGTGGTTAGTACCAATCCGAGATTTAATTCACCGTGACATGGTGATTCACGATTACTAGTAATTACTTATTCATATAGTCGAATTTCAGACTACAATCCTTGTATAATTTATATCCTCTTTTTTGAGATTAGCTAAAATTCGCATTTTCGCATCTCTTTGTTAAGGACTACGTGGCACGTCTATAGCCCACAACATAAGGGCCATGATGACTTGTCTTTTTCCTTTTTATCTTTTCCGCTATAAAGAAAGATTGCTTTATAAAACTTTATATAAATAAAGCAAAGGATTCCGTTAATTCCATGGAAGAACCACAGTTTCACAACATTAACTGAAAACAGCCGTGCAACTCCTGTATTTATTGCTAAATATTCAAGTTGTGGTAAGGTTTTTCGTGGATCATCGAATTAAATAACATACTTCACTACTGGTGTCAGAAACGGTCTAGTGATTTCAGTTCCTGCGTTGCCACATTACTCTTGAGGTGAAATGCTTTCATTTTCATTTATAGACTAATTCTGCTTAAACTACACTCGCATCCTAAATTGTGCTACACTCTAAAGTGTTGCCTTATAGGACACGAGTTCCTATTTTAGCGACTAGTCCATGGCATTCATCATTGTCTGCAAAGACTACTAGGGTGTCAAATCCTGTTCGTGTTCTATGCCTTCGTCCTCCAACGTCAGTTATTACATAAAAGACAGCTTTCGCCTTTATCAGTCCCCTTGGTATCACAGAATATAATCTCTCCACCTCAAGTACGGTCTTCTCACATAAAACTCTAGTCAAGTACTCCTTTTAGTTAAGGTATTTTGACCGTCTGGGTACCCTTTAAACCTATTTAATATGAATAATGCTCGTCTCTTACGTATTACCGCGACTGCTGGCACGTAATTGGTCAAGACTACTATACATATTATCATAATTAATACGTACTTAAAACTTTATTTTAGTATAAACAATTCTGTTTCGTTTCCCCAAATTGCCAGTTCAGCCGTTAGGCCATTGACCAAAATTCCCCACTGCTGTACTAATTTTGCATTGGGCTTTTTTCAGACCCAATGTGACCGATCAACCTTTCAGTTACGGTTACGAGATTTTAAAGCTAGTGAAGACATTACCTTTACTACTACCTCTCTCGACGATATTAATCTTCTTCCTAAAGCGGCTTTTGCCTTTATTATTATGTGGTATTTTATCCCTCACTTTAAGGTAGTGAAAATATCATATACTCACCTGTACACCACTTATTAATTAAATTATTCATTATATTAATCGTACGATTAGCATGTGTCAAGCATTTGGACAGCATTCATTCAGAGCCATCACCAAACTCATTTATATAATTTCATTGATGTATTTCACAATCTGCTTGATGTCAAATACATCACTAATAAATCCAAAGCTGTTTAGGATAAGAATACGCTCCATTCATACCTCATGTTAAGTAAAAACTATATTAATCGTGACGAATTGGTCGTCACGCTTACCAAACATATGGTAATAAATATATTTTTTTAGTACTTACCAAAACACGTGCACTAGCACACTCGCCCTATCTTACACATTTATAAGCGGACTGTCGTGGGATGTACTTAAGGTATGCACTTGTTTATGCACAACTTTTATGTTTTTTATAAGTAGGGGGTTGTCAAAAAACTACTACAATTTTAAACCTATTACATCATATTTAATTATATATAAAATATACTTGGTATTTAATTTCTAGGCTCCGCCTACTTGTAAATCTCCCCCCGCTTTTACTGTACCCTAGAAATTAATATCCTATTTAATTTGATGCCAAGTACATCACATGCAAGATGAGACAAAAAACTTATAAATATAGGGTTAATTGTCCGCAAATAATAGTTTATACTCTGGTGGCCAGCCAGACATTCTTTATTAACTCTTGAATAATCTACTCACTCTACCTAAAAACTATGAATTAGATATTTAAGAAATAGAAGCAAACTATTTCATTAAAGACTAAAATACCTTTCACTTTCCCTTTAATCTAATACTTCGTTAAAGCTATATTTTAGAATTTCTGGTTTAAATGAAATAGTTAAGCGAAAACTGTATTTTTTATTCATTTAAAAAAACTAGTCCCGCGTAAACTAGCTTTTTAACTTTAAATGAACAAGTTCCGCGAAAACTTTTATAAATAATATCCAGCAAATAATTTTTTTATTAATACGTATCGCCAAGGAATAATTTTTCTTTTATTCATTGCTTCTACAAATAAAGAACTTAAAAATAACTAACACACACTATTATTTTTTATTTTCTCTAGAAATGACCATTATTTTTATTATGATAATTATTAGTTATCTATATACTAACTAAAGGGAGAACTTTACCATCTTTATCACTAAATTAGGATTAGTATTTATATAGTATTCTTTTTAAAAAGCACATACTTGAACCTAATTCTAAAAATTATCTGGATTTTTACGGTTTTATTAAATCAAATTATTAAGAATAAATTTAAACTTAACGTTCTTTATGTGGTTATTATTAAATTAAAGGTTAACTCCTACAACTACAAATCCCTGTTTAAAGATCAATGTTTTATTATTGTAGAGAGCTTGAATATTAATATTGAATTCTTAAATACTATTAATGATTTATGTATTCGTATTGAACCCAGATTATTACTAAGTCTCTATAGCTAATAGGATTCTTATTATTTAAGAGAGCCTAAGACTATTTTTTACCATTAAGATAATACCCTAGATTGCAAATTTATATAGATATACGGCAGACTAGGTGGCCGACAAACTACTAAATTCCGCCATAAAGCTTCGAATTAATGTAAATCTAATCCGTCTTTGATATAACCGCTAGTTAAAACTACAAATACTTGAGCTTGTATAAATGCGATACCTAATTCTAAACCAGAGAAAGCAATTATAAAAGCTAAAGGTACTAATCCTAAGAAGAAGAATATGAAACCTGAAGTCATAATATTGTAAGTAAATCCTGCTAATATATGTAATAACATGTGACCTGATAATATATTAGCGGCTAATCTAAGCCCTAAAGAAATATTTCTAGCTAAGTATGAAATAAATTCTATTAAAACTAATAAAGGTAATAAAGCTAAAGGACAACCAGCTGGTACTAATAATGAAAAGAATTTTAAACCATGTTTTTGGAATCCCAATATAGTTGCACCTAAAACAATAGTGAAACTAAGAGCAAATGTTAAAACAAAATGACTAGTTGATGCGAAACTGTAAGGTACCATACCTATTAAATTATTTATTAATATAAATATAAATAAAGTGTAAATAAAAGGGAAATATACTTGACCGCTTCTAGCATTTATTTGATTTACAACTATACCGTGTATTGTTGCATATAAGGATTCTTGACTAATAGATCAGTTGTTACTAATTAATTTGTTATTATTTATACTTAATACACTTAAAATTAATGTGAAAACTAATCCTATTGTTAAATATAATCCTATGTTAGTCATAGATATATGTAAATCACTTAATATAGGTAAATCTATACTTAATAAATCTCTTATTTCAAATTGAGTTAAAGGGCTAGAAATTTCTTTATTTAAATTGTTTAAACTTAAAGTATTCATATTATACTCTAAGCTTTTTATATAAGCCTACAAAAATCTAAATATCTATAATTTATTATACTCCAAATTTATCTAATAATGTTGAGATAAAAAGACGAGATACAAATAAACTAACTATTCTTGGTAATACGTATTTAGAAAATACGTATGTTAGTAATACAATTATAGCAAAAGCAAAAGTTACTTCGTTAATAAAATAAAATGGTACTAATTGAGGCATTTACAGAGAATTTTAGAGATAAATACTTATAAATCGTAACTTAATCAGAGGAGTATTAAGGTTTAATATTAAACTCGAAGATAAATAGAAGGAGTCGCAGCTACAGCTGCGTCCTTATAGCTACTACTAATATATTTGGTTTAGATCCATATATTATACAGTTTACATTCTCAGCTGACTGGCTATAATAAAACCAAACAAACAACTTAATAAAAATCAAACCTTTGGGTTGATCGCTACTGATTCTAATCTAATGACTACTAATTGTAGTCAGCCAGGTAAAGTAATTAGTAGTATTCTTATCAGTATTGTATTTAAAGAAAGATCATGGAGGAATCGAACCTCTTACTTAAGATTTGCAGTCAAAGTGTAGACCATCTACTTCATAATCTAGTTATATTTATTTTATTAAAGCCGCGACCACTATTACGTAGTCCGCGGTAGCTATAAGTTGTTTAAACTTTAAATATTCCACTAACCAAGGAAAAACCAGCAACCTGCCGGTTGCTTGCCTTATCTTACTAATATAAAATATACAAGTTTATTAGAAACTATAAATTAGATTAGCAACAGAATAGTGTAAACTATCTAATATTAAAGAAGGGTATATTCCAAGTATAACAGTAAATAAAACTAATATAAACAATAGTGTGAATTCTCTTTTTGTTGTGTCAAATATATTTTCTTCAAAAAATTTAGTGAAAGAACCTCCAAATGTAATTCTATTAAACATATAAATAGTATATGCAGCAGAGAATACTATAGATGTAGAACCTAATACACCTAATAATGGTAATTTTTCTACCATACCATAAAGAGACATAAATTCTCCTATAAAATTTAAAGTTAAAGGAGCTCCACAATTACCTAAAGATAATATAAAGAATAATATAGAGAATAAAGGCATAAGTTGAGCTATACCTCTGTATAGATAGATCATTCTAGTACCTGATCTATCGTATAATATTCCTCCAGCACATATAAATAAACCACTAGATACAAATCCGTGAGCTAAACCTAAAGCAATACTTCCTTCAATTCCTTGAATTGTATTACTAAATGCACCTATTAAATATACAGCAGCGTGAGATACAGAACTATATGCAATTAATTCTTTAACATCTACAGTTCTTAATGTACTAAAACTTGCGTATATTATAGTGATAACACCTATAGTATATACTATAAAAGTTAGATCTAATGTAGCTTTTGGTAATACAGGTAAAATTAATCTAAATATACCGTATAAACTTAATTTTAAAACAATACCAGCTAATATAATACTTCCACCTAAAGGTGATTCAACATGAGCTTTTAATAATCAATTATTTAAAAATATTACAGGTGTTTTTACAGCGAATGCAATAAAAATAGCACCAAATAATATAATCTGAGTAGTATAATCAAAATTTGTTTTAAATAATGCATCAAAATCTGTTGTACCCATTATAGAATACATAGCTAAAATAGCTAATAATAAGAATAAAGATCCTCATACTGTATATAAAAAGAAGTAATAACTTGCTCTTACTTTATTACTAGATCCAAATAAACCTATTAATAAAAATAAAGGAGGTAAAATACTTTCAAAAAGATATAGAATAATAATATATCTGCAACTAAGAAACATCCTAATAATAATGTTTCTAATAATAATATAGTATTTAAATAAAATTTAACATTTTCTTTTATAGAGTTTCAATTCGATAATAAAGCAATAGGCATTATTATAGTTGTTAATAACACAAAATAGATAGAAATACCATCTACTCCTAAATAAATATCAAATAATTGAACATTATAATGTTCTTGTACAAATTGGAATTGATTTGTACTTGAATTAAAAAATATATAAACGATAAAAGATAAAATCATATTAACACTAGAAGTTACTAATGCTATTTGTTTGTATAACGTTACATTTTCAACATTAGAGTTAGGGCCTTCATAAGAAGTAAAACTAGATATAATAAATATACCTATAATTGGAATAATAAGTAAAAGGGATAATAACATCACTCTTGATAGTAATTTTTAACAAAGTCTTAATTTGTATCATAATAGGAAATTACGATGTATAGCCGCCTTCGGCTCCCAAATAATTAAGTAAGATCTACAGTATTTTAAGTAGGGAGTAAAAACCCTATTTAGCCACGAGGCATACTTCGTCAGCAGCTAGTGATGAAGTAGAAACTAGATAGCACAAACTAGCAAAATCCAAATATTATATTGTAATATTTATTACAAAGATATCAAGTGCATATAAAGTACAAGGTAATAATATAATGAAAGCAAATAATAAAGGTAGTAATACTGTTCAACAGAATGACATTAATTGGTCAAAACGTATTCTAGGGAATGAAGCTCTAACTCATATAAAAATGAAAACTAAAAGAGAACTTTTTGCACCTAAAATAAGACTAGAAAATAAACCACTTTCAGCAAAAGCACTTACAAAATTTTTCATGTTATTATATTCAGCAGATAACACTCAATCTATATCAAATACATAAGCACCTAAATTATTTATTAAGTTAAATCAGTATAATAGATTAAATCCGGCTAAATAACCACCTAAAAATAGTATACTTGTTAATATACACATTAATAAGATACTACCATATTCAGCTAAGAAGAAGAAGACAAATACAACCGCTGCGTGTTCTGTCATAAACCCACTAACTAATTCAGATTCAGCCTCAGCTAAATCAAATGGAGCTCTATTAGTTTCTGCTACAGAACCTATAAAGAATATTAAGAAAATTGGGAATATAGGTAATATAAGTCATACTGCTTTTTGAGCTTGTATATTAATATTTAAATTAAGACTACTAGTAATCATGATGATTAAAAGTATAGCTGAACTTAAAACTAATTCATAGCTAATTAATTGAGCTGTACTTCTAAGAGAACCTAAAAAAGCATATTTACTATTCGCACTTCATCCAGCTAATAGAATACCGTAAGTTCCTAAAGATGAAACAGCTAACATATAAAATATACCTAATTCTAAGTCATTTAAAGTTAAACCTGGCCCATATGGTACTACTCCATAACCTAATAGAGCGAAAGCTAAAGTAATTACAGGACCTAAGAAGAATAATATAGTATTAGCTTGTGTAGGTGCAACATATTCTTTTAAAATTAATTTTAAAGCATCCGCAAAAGCTTGTAATAATCCATAATATCCTACAGCATTTGGTCCTAATCTTCTTTGCATACTTGCCATAGTTTTTCTTTCGGCAACAGTTACATAAGCTACTGCTAATAAAGCAGGCAACATTAATAAAACTACTTCTAATACAGATAAAAGAGTTGAAGTATAATACATTTATTTCTAAAAATTAAGGTTTTTGTTTTATAAATACTAAATAATAAAATTTAAGAGCCATGTTTTATAACAAGACTGACGAGCATATTGCCTTACAAAGTACGAAGTCGGGACTTCGTTTCGCTATAAACTCTATTAAAGTATGATAGAAATAAAAAACCAGTAAAAAAAATATACCTATAATTAAGTGTTTTTCAGAGTTTATCCCTGAGTTATCTCATTTCAGATTCGAACTAAAATCAGAATATTAGAAGTATTCGGCTCTACCATTGAGCTAATGAGACTTTTTGTATTTTCTTACTTCATAAGAAAAGACTAAAACTAGATTTAAGTAATTTAAGAGCGACTACGTCGCGCCCTAACTATTGTCAGTAGCAATATTATAAACTACAGTTACTTTGTAAAGGAAGACTTACAAAGGCATGAGGTTTAGGAGGACTACTTAATGCTCATTCTAAGCTAGGGTAACTTCTATTTAAAAGAGCTTGTAAAGTATCAGTGTAATATTGTACAGATAATCAAGGATTTCTGTTAGCAACTTTACCTTCAACTAATTGTTTGTATACTACATATAAGAATAATCATGCAGCTACAACACTTATAATAGATCCAAAACTACTAATTAGATTTCAACCTGCAAAAGCGTCAGGATAATCACTAATACGTCTAGGCATTCCTTGTAATCCTAAGAAATGTTGTGGGAAGAATGTTAAATTAACTCCTATAAATAAAACTCAGAATTGAATTTTAGCTAATACGATGTTATAATTTAATCCTAATATTTTTGGTATTCAGTAGTATCAACCACTAAACATTGCAAAAACCGCACCCATACTTAAAACATAATGGAAATGAGCAACTACATAGTATGTATCATGGAAAGCTATATCAAGTGAAGCATTAGCTAAAACAACTCCACTTAATCCTCCTATTGTAAACATAAATACAAATCCTAAAGCAAATAGCATAGAAGGTGTTAATTTTATAGATCCTCCATAAGATGTAGCTAATCATGAAAATATTTTAATTCCTGTAGGAACTGCAATAATTAATGTAGCAGCTGTAAAGTATGCTCTAGTGTCAACATCTAAACCTACTGTATACATATGATGAGATCAAACTATGAACCCTAATATACCAATAGACATCATAGCATAAACCATTCCTATATATCCAAAGATGCTTTTATTAGAACTAGCTGAAATAGTTGTACTTATTATACCAAAACCAGGTATAATTAAGATATAAACTTCAGGGTGTCCAAAAAATCAGAATAAATGTTGGTATAGTATAGGATCACCTCCTCCAGCTGTTTCAAAGAATGATGTATTAAAATTTCTATCTGTTAAAACCATTGTAATACCTCCAGCTAAAACAGGTAAAGATAATAATAATAATACAGCTGTTATAACTACAGCTCATCCAAATAAAGCTAATTTATGTAATCTTATACCAGGTGTTCTCATATTTACAACTGTAGTTATAAAATTAATAGCCCCTAATAAACTACTTACCCCAGATAAGTGTAATGCAAATATTGCTAAATCTACACTAGGTCCACTGTGACTTTGTAATCCGGATAAAGGAGGATATAATGTTCATCCTGTACCTACTCCACCTTCTATACATGCTGAAAATACCAATAGTATTAAACTAGGTGGTAATAATCAAAAACTTATATTATTTAATCTTGGAAAGGCCATATCGGGACCTCCTACCATTAAAGGCATTAGGAAATTACCAAAACCTCCAATTAATGCTGGCATAACCATAAAGAAAATCATCAGTATAGCATGTGCTGTTATTATACTATTATATAATTGATTATCTGCAATATATTGAACTCCTGGTCCACTTAGTTCTAATCTTATTAATACAGAGAAAGCTGTACCTAATAATCCAGAAAATAAAGCAAAAATTAAATATAAAGTTCCTATATCTTTAGCGTTCGTTGACAAAAATCATCTCTCTAGTCCCATACTTATCGAGGATGTTAATTTCTGTTCCTCATCTACTTCTTTAAACAACAATTTAATCACTAATTGTTCGAACAACAATTAATGTAGATTACTTCTAATTTTATATTTTTAAGAATTTTTTTTAATATAAACAAAGTAATTAGTAGTATTCTTATCAGTATTGTATTTAAAGAAAGATCATGGAGGAATCGAACCTCTTACTTAAGATTTGCAGTCAAAGTGTAGACCATCTACTTCATAATCTTTTTTTTTAGAAACTTATTCATCAAACATTCAATTAGCTTCAGACATAATTTCCTCTGGCTCTTCATACATTGAACTAGAGTATGTTTCAAAACTTTCTGGTTCTTGAAACATTCAATTAGCTTCAGACATAATATCTTCTGATTCAAATTCTATAGGGTTATCTCCTGATTCTTCAAACATTCAATTAGAATCTTGCATTATTTGCTCAGGAGAATCCGAATACATTGTTGAAACTTCAGCGAAGAAACCTCAAAAATCTGTAGAAGTATTTAAATGTAAATCTCTTAATTGATCAAAATAACTCAATACATCTGATTTGTATACATGATATTCACCACAACTAGTACAATATTCCACGAAATAATCGAACTCTTCTGCCATACTATAATAAAAATTAACTCAATTTGAATCTGACAAAGTCTCAAACATATCTATGCCATGATTCCCCATAACTGAAGAACGAAAATCCACATAATTCAACATTAAAGCCCCATTTCCTTCTTTTCCTACATGACACCTTAAATTTTCGATAACACTTAGTCTTACTGCTATATCATCCTGTGTAACTACAGCATTATCTCAAGGTAATACTGTAACATCTCTAGAAAAATTAGATCATTCAGATAAAGTCGTGCTAAAATTATTATCTTCTAAATGCTGATAACATTCAATTTTTAGATTATCAAGAATATCACTCGAAAAAGCAAGTTTTGGAACGTCTAAATTATAAATCATACTATCATTAACAAAAAAAGAGGATAAACCTTCTTTTAAGGCATGATACAATAAGTCAAAACTTTGAAATGTATGGAAGGGCGCTGGATCAATATCAAAAGATAAACAAATACAATATATAAGTAAAGATCAAATTAAGCTAAGATATACTAATAAAATATTTATTAAATATATAGACTTAATGAAGACGAAACGAACTACTAGATGTAGTAGCTATATATTTTGCAGTATTTTCTATTAAACTTACAGAAGGTACTATAACTAAGAAATACGAGAAGTATAAAACTGTCGAAATTTGCCCCAATTCTATAAATGGTGATTCAACATGTTTAGCCCCTAATTGCATTAGTATTAAGAAATTTGCTACGAACACATAGAAGAATGCTTTACTTAAAGGTCTAAATTGGTAACCTTTTGATTCTCCTAAATCTGTGTAAGGTAATGTTAATATAATTAATATAGCACTAAACATAGCAAGAACACCTAATAATTTATTAGGGATAGATCTTAATATAGCGTAGAAAGGTAAAAGGTATCATTCTGGAACTATAGCCGCTGGAGTTTGCATAGGGTTAGCCATTATATAATTATCGCTATCTCCTAATACATTAGGCATGAAGAATACAAATAGACTTAATCCAAATACAAACATAAATATAGTTATTAAATCTTTAAATAAGTAGTAAGGAGCAAAAGGTATTCTATCATAGTTACCTGAAACACCTAAAGGGTTACTTGACCCTACTGTGTCATGAAGAGCTATTAAGTGCATTAAAACTAATGCAGCTAAAACAAAAGGTAATACAAAGTGTAAAGCGAAAAATCTGTTTAAAGTTGCGTTATTAACAGAGAAACCTCCTCAAACGAATTCAACTATATCTTGTCCAATTCAAGGGATAGCACTTATAAGGTTAGTAATAACTGTTGCACCTCATAATGACATTTGTCCATAAGGTAAAACATAACCCAGGAAACCTATACCCATCATAGCTACAAGTATTATAGCACCTATAACTCAAACTAATGTTCTTGGAGCTCTATATGAACCATAGTACATACCTCTTCCTACATGTAAGTAAACTAAGAAGAAAAAAGCAGAAGCTGTGTTACTATGTAAATAACGTATTAATCATCCATTATTTACGTCACGCATTATATGTTCTACAGAGTTAAATGCTTCAGCAATACTAGGGTTATAATGCATTGCTAAAGTTACACCTGTAACTATTTGTATACCTAAACAAACTGCAAGTAAAGAACCGAAATTTCAAAGATAGCTAATATTAGTAGGTTGTGATGTATCTATAAGATACGAATTAGCTAGTTTTAATAAAGGATGACTTTTTAAAATTCTCAT